TGAACAATCTCTTCTTTCTCTTTTCGATTATAACCGATGGAACCGCCCACTTCGCTACAAAACCAATAAAAAATTCGAAAAGGCTGTACGAACCGAAATGTCGCAATATTTCTTTGAGACATGCCCAAGTGATGGAAAACAAAAAATTTCTTTTACCTATCCACCAAGTTTGTCAAGGTTTGGGGAAATGCTAAAAAGCTGGTCTACACTAGAGAAAACTCTCTCTAATGATAATGAATTTGACAACTATTGGATTTATTCCAACAACAGAAAGTGGAATAAGACAAGTAAGGAATTTCGAAATAGAATTGAAGCTCTCGACAAGAAATCCCTTTTTCTAGATATACTGGAAACAAGAACTCGATTGTGTAATAATAGTAATGATGATAGTGAAAACGAATATTTTCCTAAAGCCTATGATCCTTTCTTAAGTGGGCCCTATCGCTTAACAATGACAAAAATGATTTCACCTTCTAAAGATAAGCGGTCTATAGAAAATTTAAGTGAAACCTTTGATATAAATCGGATTTATGCTAACCTTTTTGCAGATCCCGATTACCAAGAATTTGAGGGGCAAACCGATGCATTTGATAAAAAACCTTTTTTAATCGAAATGGAGAATTTAACTGGCAAATTTGATAGACAACTAAAATTGACTAAAGAAAAGGAAAGATTTTTCAAATTTTTATTGAATGCCATTAAAACCCATACTAATAATGCAGAAGAATCTATTACAGAATCTAATGCAAAAGAATCTATTACAGAATCTAATGCAAAAGAATCTATTACAGAATCTAATGCAGAAGAATCTATTACAGAATCTAATGCAAAAGAATCTATTACAGAATCTAATGCAAAAGAATCTATTACAGAATCTAATGCAAAAGAATCTATTACAGAATCTAATGCAAAAGAATCTATTACAGAATCTAATGCAGAAGAATCTATTACAGATTCTATTATCAGTAAAAAAGTCCCCCGATGGCCAGACAAATTAATAACCGAATTTGACCAACAAGTTCAAGAAGGCATTGAAGAAAACGGGGCAGTGCCAGTCGAATATCAAATTCGCTCAAGAAAAGCCAAATACGTAAAGGTTTTGATTCCTACCGAAGAAGAAGAAAAAAAAATTGAAGAAAAAGAAAATGAAGAAAAAGAAAATGAACATGAACAAAAGGAGGATAAACAACATAAACAAAAGGAGGATAAACAACATAAACAAAAGGAGGATAAACAACATAAACAAAAGGAGGATAAACAACATAAACAAAAGGAGGATAAACAACATAAACAAAAGGAGGATAAACAACATAAACAAAAGGAGGATAAACAACATAAACAAAAGGAGGATAAACAAAATGGACCTGAACAGAATTCTTACAATTCTAATAGCAGTGGTGATACTGATACAGAAGATGAGATAAAGGAAATTATTTTGCCAAGTTATTCATACCAATCGGACTTTCGGCGAGGACTAATTAAAGGTTCTATGCGCGCTCAAAGGCGTAAAACTTTAATTTTGGAACTGTTTCAAGCAAAGGCGCACTCTCCCCTTTTTTTGGATAGAGTCAAAAGACTCCCCCGCCTACCGTTTTATATATCCAAATTTTTTAAAGTTTTTTTTAAAAATTGGACAGACAAGGGGATAGAATCCGAAATTGTCGAGTATATAGACGTGGAGTATATAGACGAAGAAGGAAAAAAAAAAAAAAAAGAAAATAGTCTAAACGAGGAAGAAAGGCGGATGCAGATATCGGAGGGATGGGATAATATCATATGTGGGCACATAATAAGGGGATTCGCGTTAATAACTCAATCTATTCTTAGAAAATCTATTGTATTGCCTTCATTGATAATAGCAAAAAATATTGGACGTATATTATTATTTCAATCTCCTGAATGGTTTGAGGATATACAGGAATGGGAGCGCGAAATGCATGTTAAATGTACCCATAATGGTATCCAAGTATCGGAAACAGAATTTCCAATAAATGGGTGGGCAGAGGGTATTCAGATAAAAATCTTATTTCCTTTCTACCTGAAACCTTGGCGCATACGACCCTCTGATAGAAATCTAATCGAAGAGGAAAACCAAAAAGATGAGTTTTGTTTTTTAACAGTTTGGGGACGGGAAACTAACCTTCCTTTTGGTTCTCCCAGAATTAGAAAAGGAGATTCTTTTTTTGACCCCATTTTTAAGGAACTACAACCAAAAATAGAAAAATTAAAAAGGGCGTATTTTGATTTCTATTTATATTTATTAGGAAAAACCAAATTAGTTTTAAAAGAAACAAAAAAATTAATTATTGACATTATTGAAAGGTTAGTATTTATAACAAGAATACTAAAACAAAAAGTACTCTCAAAATTCAACCAAATTTTTAGATTAATAAAAGTATCAGACTCGAATGAAATTAAAAACGAAAAAGATTCTAGAAGCAGCAATCAAATAATTCATGAATCAGTTAGTCTATTTCAATCTCAAAATTGGAAAAATTATGCACTAATAAAAAGGGAGGATCTAACAGGTAGAACAAGGACAATTAAAAATAAAATAGAAAGAATTACAAAAGAAAAAAAAAAAATAACCCCATCCGGCGTATATATTAATCCTACCGAAAAAGGGTATAATGCTAAAAGATTCGAATGGATAACAAATATTTGGCAAATATTAAAAAGAAGAACTGTCCGATTAATCTCTCAATTAGATTGTTTTATAAAAATTTTCCTTGAAAAAGTATACATAGATATTTTTTTAGCTATTATTAATATTACCAGACTCAATATACAATTTCTTTTTGAATCGATAAAAAAAATGCCGGATAAGCCCATTAATGAAACAAAAGAAGAAAGGCTTAATAGAAAAAATAAAAATATAATTAACTTTATTTCAATTAATATTCTTAGAAATAGGAAAAATTTACATAGTTTTGGGGACTTATCCTATTTGTCACAAGCATATGTATTTTTTAAATTATCACAAACCCAAGTTAGTAACAAATTAAGATCTGTTTTTCAATATAATGGAATGTCTTTTTTTATTAAGGATGAAATAAAAGATTCCTTTGAAACACAAGGAATACTTGATTCTAAATTAAGTCATAAGAAACGCCCGGATAATAAATGGAAAAACTGGATAAGGGGACATTATCAATACAATTTGTCTCGTCTTAAAAGGTTTAGAAGGTGGAAAAAGATGAGAAATTTCATTAATCTACGTTATAGAAAAAAAAAAAAAAAAACCAAGCGGGATTCATATGAAAAAGTTCAGTCCATAAAGGGGGGTAATTCTAGGAATTCTAAAGTAGATTACTTAGTGAATCAAACAGTGAATCAAACAGACAATTTTCAAAAAAGCTCTAAATATGATCTGTTATCATATAAATCTATTAATTTGAATTATGAAAATAAGAGGGACTCGCCTATTTCTAAATCAAGCTCGCAAGTCCAATTAAAAAAGAACGAAGATATTTCTTATAAATCCAACACTCATAAAGAGAATTTTTCTGATATATATATATGGAGAAGTTTCCCTATTCCTATTAAGAATATTAAGAATTATGAAAATATTAATTATACACAAAAAGATGACGATAGAAAATATTTGGATTTTAATTTTCAAAATCCAAATTGGGATCTTAGACAACAACTTATTATTGAGTCCTACATCAGAATGGATATCACGAGTAATGAAAATACTCATATTGATACTAACAATTATCAATATCCAATTTTTGAAAAAATTGATAAAAAAAAGCTTGTTTATCTTAAAATTCCGCAAAAGCTCCAAACCAATTTACCAAAACCCCGAAAAGGTTTTTTGGATTGGATGGGAATGAATGAAGAAATACTAAAACGTCCCATCTCACTCCTGGGACTTTTTTCCTTACCAGAATTTGTCCTACGCTATAGTCTATATAAACTAAAACCGTGGGTTATACCAAGTAAAATCCTTCTTTTAAATTTGAATATAAATGAAAATGATCTTAGTGAAAAGAAAAACATCGAAGGAAACCAAAAACAAAAAGGGGAATCCGTTTCAAATAAAGAAATAAAGAATCAAAATCGAAATCAAAAAGATCAAAAAGAAAAAGAATCGGTCGAAAGCAAAAGAGATCTTAGATCAAATGTACAAAAACAAGGGAATGCTGAATCTGTTCCTTCAACAAACCACGAAAAAGATATTAAAGACCCTTCCCCCCAAAAAAAGAAAAAGAGAAAGAAAAGTAAGCTAGAAAAAGAAATAGATTTACTCCTAAAACCTTTTTTAGTTTTTCAAATTACCTCGCGCAGTACTTTGGCTAAAAGAATTATGAAGAATATAAAAATATATTCTTTCCTGCTTGGACTGCCAAATCCACGAGAAATTACTATATCCTCGATTCGAGGAGGAGAAATGAGTTTGGATTTAATGTGTATTCGGAAGGATGTAAAGCTTATAGAATGGATCAAAAGCGCGTTCTTTATTATCGAACCCACACGCCTGTCTGTAAAAAATGATGGACAATTTATTATGTATCAAACCTTAGGTATTTTGTTGGTTCATAAGATTAAGCACCAAATTAATCAAGGATATAGAAAACAACCCTATGTTGATAAGAATGGTTTTGATTTACTTGTTCCCGAAACCATTTTATCGCATAGACGTCGTAGAGAGTTGAGAATTCTAATTTCTTTCAATTCAAAGACTTGGAATAAAAATCCAATATCTTCGACTGAGAACAATTGTAGTCAATCTTTGGATTTGGATAAAGAGAACCCTCTTAATCTTAATAAAGATAAGAATGAATTAATTAATTTCAAATTTTTTCTTTGGCCTAATTATCGATTAGAAGATTTAGCTTGTATGAATCGCTATTGGTTTGATACAAATAACGGCAGTCGTTTCAGTATGTTAAGGATACAGATGTATCCGCGGTTGAAAAGTCGTTGATAGCCCATTTTTCCTATATATGCTATACCCTACGGGGTATATGAAAGTAAAGAGATTGACACGCCCCACCTTCCATGCCATTCTAATATATAATACGAAGACTAAAACCGCTGAGGTATCAATTAGGCCTACAAATCAATTAACAAAATCTTCTTCATTTTAGGCCTAAATTATGCCATGCAAAAATGAACCCCCTTCCTTCTTTCTTCTTTTTTTCTTTTTCAGAATAAATTAAATTGAAACCTGGATGGATTAATATGACCTGGGTGGATTAATATGAGTTGATAAAATTAGGAGTTCATAAAGAAATTCAGATTATTGTATATAACACATTAAAATTACTATCATTATTATTACTCATCGATAAAATCCGTATCTGTAAAAGTGGAAGAGGGAAAATCTTTTATGGTAAAAAGTGCATTCATTTCGGTTATTTCTGAAAAAGAAAGAAGGGGGTCGGTTGAATTTCAAGTATTCCGTTTTACCAATAAGATACGGAGACTTACTTCACATTTGGAAGTGCATAAAAAAGACTATTTATCTCAGAGAGGTTTGCGAACAATTTTAGGAAAACGTCAACGGCTGTTGGCTTATTTGGCAAAAAAAAATAGAGCACGTTATAAAGAATTAATTGGTCAGTTGAGTATTCGAGAGGCAAAAACTCGTTAATTGGAAGAATCATTTTAAGTACTTTTTCCTATTTGGTATTTGGATAAACTTCTTTTCACTTTCAGCAATTCATGGAAAAATGAATGGGTAAAAAACTTATGACTGTACCAGCTACAAGAAAAGACCTTATGGTAGTCAATATGGGGCCTCACCACCCATCAATGCATGGTGTTCTTCGACTCATCGTTACTCTAGATGGTGAAGATGTTATTGACTGTGAGCCTATATTAGGTTATTTACACAGGGGGATGGAGAAAATTGCGGAAAATCGAACAATTATCCAATATTTGCCCTATGTGACGCGTTGGGATTATTTAGCTACTATGTTCACGGAAGCAATAACTGTAAATGGGCCCGAACTATTAGGAAATATTCAAGTACCTAAAAGAGCTAGTTATATCAGAGTCATTATGTTGGAGTTGAGTCGTATAGCGTCCCATTTGTTATGGCTTGGCCCTTTTATGGCAGATATTGGTGCACAGACCCCCTTCTTCTATATTTTTCGAGAAAGGGAATTGATATATGACTTATTCGAAGCAGCTACTGGTATGCGAATGATGCATAATTATTTTCGTATCGGAGGAATAGCTGCTGATCTACCTTATGGCTGGATAGAAAAATGTTTGGATTTTTGTGATTACTTTTCAACGGGGGTTGCTGAATATAAAAAGCTTATTACACGGAATCCTATTTTTTTAGAACGGGTCGAAGGCGTGGGCGTTATTCGCGGAGAAGAAGCACTAAATTGGGGTTTATCGGGCCCAATGCTACGGGCGTCCGGAATCCAATGGGACCTTCGTAAAGTTGATCATTACGAGTGTTACGATGAATTTGATTGGGAAGTTCAATGGCAAAAAGAAGGAGATTCGTTAGCTCGTTATTTAGTACGAATCGGTGAAATGACAGAATCAATAAAAATTATACAGCAGGCTCTGGAAGGAATTCCAGGAGGGCCCTACGAGAATTTAGAAATACGACGTTTTGATAGAGTAAAAGATTCCGAATGGAATGATTTTGACTATCGATTTATTAGTAAAAAACCTTCTCCAACCTTTGAATTGGCAAAACAAGAACTTTATGTGAGAGTTGAAGCCCCAAAGGGGGAATTGGGAATTTTTCTGATAGGAGATCTGAGTGTTTTTCCTTGGAGATGGAAAATTCGCCCGCCGGGTTTTATCAATTTGCAAATTCTTCCTCAGTTAGTTAAAAGAATGAAATTGGCTGATATTATGACGATATTAGGTAGCATAGATATCATTATGGGAGAAGTTGATCGTTAAAAATGATAATGGATACAACCGAAATACAAGCTATCAATTCGTTTTCCAGATTAGAATCCTTAAAAGAGGCCTATGGGATTATATGGCTACTTGTCCCGATTTTTACTCTTGTATTAGGAATCACAATAGGTGTACTCGTAATTGTTTGGTTAGAAAGAGAAATATCTGCAGGGATACAACAACGTATTGGACCTGAATACGCTGGTCCCTTAGGAATTCTTCAAGCTCTAGCAGATGGTACAAAACTACTTTTCAAAGAGAACCTTATTCCATCTAGAGGAGATGGTCGTTTATTTAGTATCGGACCATCCGTCGCAGTGATATCGATTTTACTAAGTTATTCAGTAATTCCTTTTGGATACCACCTTATTCTAGCCGATCTTGGTATTGGTGTTTTTTTATGGATCGCTATTTCAAGTATTGCTCCCGTTGGACTTCTTATGTCGGGATATGGATCAAATAATAAATATTCCTTTTTAGGTGGTTTACGCGCTGCTGCTCAATCAATTAGTTATGAAATACCATTAACTTTATGTGTATTATCAATATCTCTACGTGTGATTCGGTGTCGTCTAATTAGGTGAAATACTCAATTGTTCCTAGTTCTTTTCTTTCTAATTTCTGAGAAGAGGGTCAAGGTTAAATAATTTTTTCATCTTTTTTAGGCATCATTTGGGTTGATGAACTAAAGCAGATAGTTATATGAGTGAAAGAAAACGGCTTGCAAATTTGCAGTAAAAAGATTAAGTCTCATTTCCTATGTACAAGAATTAATTATTAATTAAAACTAAATAAAAGCAGGAGAGGCCGGTTGCCCCAAGATTGGTTGCTTAGTTATCATCACTTGAAGCGGGTTTAAATGGGAGGTTGAACAAAATTGAGTGGATGGTTAGAAAGACCAAAATACACAAAGGATTAGTAATGGATATTCTCTAAATAATTTAAGAGGATATTTCTGCCCATAAACGGAATTCGAATTGGGACTTTAAGTTAGTAGAAACGATCAAGAAGTACTACCCACGATTCCGACCTAGAGTATGTTCCTATCCACCAAGTAAGTAAATAACTATCAAGAACGAAGTAATCTTTTATTTGGAGTAAAATCCCTTTTATGAGAAAGGAGAATAGGAACGAAATAAAATAGAATAAAAAAATAACGAAATAAAATAGAAAAAAATAATTAAAAAAATCCTTTTCTTCTATCTTTTCGTTAGTTAGAAAGAGAGAACTCTTGGTATGATTCATAAATTAATGGAATGTTTAATTCTTTTTCGTAATTGAAAAAAATAGGTTGAAATACCTATATGATGTTGTTACAAAAAGGTTTTTATTCAAGGATTAAGTTATTGATTAACAAACAAAAATGACATTCCTAAAAAGAAAAGATGAGATTAATTCAGAAGCACCTTTTTTTAATATATATAATATATATTAATAATATATATTATATTTAATATATTTTAAATAAAAAATATAGCAAACAGAATTCCGTTGGTCTAATTTGGGGAACTTGGGATAAGTTTTGACTCTATCCTACAAAAAAAAAAAAAAAAATATAAAGATAAAGATACATAATAATTAAATGTCCTTAGATTTATTTGTGACCCTTGAGGAGCCGTATGAGGTGAAAATCTCACGTACGGTTCTGTAATAGTGGTAAGAACAGCGATGTTCTAATCAACTATGATTATCTAACAGTTCAAGTACAGTTGATATAGTTGAAGCGCAGTCAAAATACGGCTTTTGGGGGTGGAATTTGTGGCGTCAACCTATAGGGTTTCTCATTTTTCTAATTTCTTCTCTAGCTGAGTGTGAGAGATTACCTTTTGATTTACCAGAAGCAGAAGAAGAATTAGTAGCAGGTTATCAAACCGAATATTCAGGTATCAAATTTGGTTTATTTTACGTTGCTTCATATCTGAATCTACTAGTTTCTTCGTTATTTGTAACAGTTCTTTACTTAGGAGGTTGGAATCTTTCTATTCCATACCTATTCGGTCCTAAAATTTTTGACATAAATATAAATAAAGTAGGTAAAGTTTTTGGAACAATAATCAGCATCTTTATTACATTAGCTAAAACTTATTTGTTCTTGTTCATTCCTATTGCAACAAGATGGGCTTTACCAAGGTTGAGAATAGACCAATTATTAAATCTTGGATGGAAATTTCTTTTACCTATTTCTCTAGGTAATCTATTATTAACAACTTCGTCCCAACTTCTTTCACTGTAAACAATTACAATATTCTATATTCACCATTTATCTCAAACAAGAGAAAGAAACAAGTCTACAATTTTTTTCTTTATACACATTCACGATATGTTTCCTATGCTAACTGAATTCACAAATTATGGTCAACAAACAATACGAGCTGCCAGATACATCGGTCAAGGTTTCGCGATTACCCTGTCTCACGCGAATCGTTTACCTATAACTATTCAATATCCCTACGAAAAACTAATCACGTCGGAACGTTTCCGGGGCCGAATTCACTTTGAATTTGATAAATGCATTGCTTGTGAAGTATGCGTTCGTGTATGTCCTATAGATCTACCCGTTGTAGATTGGAAATTGGAAAGTGATATTCGAAAGAAACGATTGTTTAATTACAGTATTGATTTTGGAATCTGTATATTTTGTGGTAATTGCGTTGAGTATTGTCCAACAAATTGTTTATCAATGACTGAAGAATATGAACTTTCGAGTTATGATCGTCACGAATTGAATTATAATCAAATTGCTTTGGGTCGGTTACCAACGTCAGTAATTGATGATTACACAATTCGCACAATTTCGAATTCGCCTCCAATATAAATCAAATATAAAATAGTTAAACTTAAACCTCTCAATTCAAAAAAATCCCCAATTAACAATTCAATTTAAAAATTAATTATTTATGAATAATAGCTAATTATTAATAATAATAATAATATTAATAATAAAATAAATTTTAAATAACTGAAATTAACTATTAAGGTTTAGGTTGGATCTATAAAATAAGGCTTTTCAAAAATAGTTTAAACTTGTCATTTAATTTTTATTCAAAATGTATTTCTATATTTATAGAAATATTTATATTAGAGTAATATATATATATTTTTTTTTTCAAACTTTTTTCCAGATATTGAATGATTAGGGCTAATAATACTATATATATCAACCCGCCCGCACCTGTTCAAATTTTATTTATTTAATTAAGTTTAAGTTAAGAAGTATCAGAAAGATAAAAGAAAAAAAAAGGGAGTTACTTCTTTTTTCCTGGTCAGGTCAATAAAATCATGAAATATTTCGATTTTTTTTATGGATTTACCCGGGCCAATGCATGATTTTCTTTTAGTCTTTCTGGGATCGGGTCTGATATTAGGAAGTCTAGGAGTAGTATTACTTCCCAATCCAATTTTTTCTGCCTTTTCGTTAGGATTGGTTCTTGTTTGTATATCCTTATTCTATATTCTATTGAGTTCTTATTTTGTAGCTGCCGCGCAACTACTTATTTACGTAGGGGCTGTAAATGTTTTAATTCTTTTTGCTGTGATGTTCATGAGTGATTCAGAATATTACAAAGATTCTCGCCTCTGGACTGTTGGGGATGGGGTTACTTCGGTGGTTTGTACAAGTCTTTTTATTTCACTAATTACTACTATTCCAGATACGTCATGGTACGGGATTATTTGGACTACAAGATCAAACCAGGTTCTAGAACAAGATTTGATAAGCAATAGTCAACAAATTGGAATTCATTTATCAACGGATTTTTTTCTTCCATTTGAACTCATTTCACTAATTCTTTTAGTTGCTTTAATAGGTGCAATTGCTGTAGCTCGTCAATAAAAAATCAGCAATTAAAATATTCCATGCTTGTTATATGTGATTCAATCAAATCAATTGAATTGTTATTTAGATTGAAATGAATGAGATTACAAAGGAGTTGCTTAATGATGCTCGAACATGTACTTGTTTTGAGTGCCTATTTATTTTCTATGGGTATCTATGGATTGATCACAAGTCGAAATATGGTTAGAGCCCTTATGTGTCTTGAACTTATATTGAATGCAGTTAATATCAATTTTGTAACATTTTCCGATTTTTTTGATAATCGTCAATTAAGGGGAGAAATTTTCTCAATTTTTGTTATAGCCATTGCAGCCGCTGAAGCAGCCATAGGGCTGGCTATTGTTTCATCAATTTATCGTAATCGAAAATCAACTCGTATTAACCAATCGAATTTGTTGAATAAGTAGTATTAATCAGAAGAATTCGAATATTCGTAAAGAAATTAAAATTTAAGGTATAATCTTCTCTGCAAAGGAAACATAAACAGAAGAAATCAAAGTATTTTGGCCCTTTCTTTTATAATAAAGCAGTCCAGAAGTAAGTTGATTAGAAAAATTCTGATAACTTGTTGATTTACCTGGTATCTAAATATAGGATTTGTTTAGAAGCTTACTAGGTCGAAAATTTATAACGTTTAAAAATGTATAGATCCAATGTCACATTCAGTAAAGATTTATGATACATGTATAGGATGTACTCAATGTGTCCGAGCCTGCCCCACCGATGTATTAGAAATGATACCTTGGGACGGCTGTAAAGCTAAACAAATTGCTTCGGCTCCAAGAACGGAAGACTGCGTTGGTTGTAAAAGATGTGAATCCGCCTGTCCAACGGATTTCTTGAGTGTTCGGGTTTATTTAGGGGCTGAAACAACTCGCAGTATGGGTCTAGCTTATTGATACGTTCCAATAAACTCTACTTGAATCCATTTTATTTATTTTTTTTTTTTACCGACAAGACCCGTGCTCAAGATATTTTTATTTTTGAGCACGGGTCTTTCTGGTCCAAGCGCATCTTGTCTTTACCACGAATTTTTTTCCTTGGTTAACAATAATTGTAGTTTTTCCAATATCTGCGGGTTCATTAATTTTCTTTCTCCCCCATAGGGGAAATAGGGTAGTTCGGTGGTATACTATATGTATAGTTATTTTAGAACTACTTCTAACGGTGTATACATTCTGTTATCATTTCCAACCGGACGATCCATTAATTCAACTATTGGAGGATTATAAATGGATCCCCCTTTTTGATTTCCATTGGAGATTGGGAATAGATGGACTTTCTATAGGACCCATTTTACTAACGGGATTCATCACCGCCTTAGCTACTTTATCGGCTTGGCCTGTTACTCGAGATTCTAGATTATTTCATTTCCTGATGTTAGCAATGTACAGTGGTCAAATAGGATTATTTTCTTCTCGCAACCTTTTACTTTTTTTTCTCATGTGGGAGTTAGAATTAATTCCCGTTTATCTACTTCTATCCATGTGGGGGGGAAAGAAACGTCTGTACTCGGCTACAAAATTTATTTTGTACACAGCAGGGGGCTCCATTTTTCTCCTAATGGGAGTGCTGGGTATAGGTTTATATGGTTCTAATCAACCAACATTAAATTTTGAAACATCAGCTAATCAGCCGTATCCTGTGGTCTTAGAAATACTATTTTATATTGGATTTTTGATTGCTTTTGCTGTCAAATCGCCGATTATACCCCTACATACGTGGTTACCAGATACCCACGGAGAAGCACATTACAGTACTTGTATGCTTCTAGCTGGAATCTTATTAAAAATGGGAGCGTATGGACTGGCTCGTATCAATATAGAATTATTATCTCATGCCCATTATCTATTTTCCCCTTGGTTAGTGATAGTAGGCGCAATCCAAATAATTTATGCAGCTTCAACATCCCTTGGCCAACGGAATTTAAAAAAAAGAATAGCCTATTCTTCTGTATCTCATATGGGTTTCCTAATTATCGGAATTGGTTCTATAACTGATACAGGACTCAACGGAGCTCTTTTACAAATAATCTCTCATGGATTTATTGGTGCTGCACTTTTTTTCTTGGCAGGGACAACTTATGATAGAACACGCCTTATTTATCTTGACGAAATGGGCGGAATAGCTATCACAATGCCAAAAATATTCACCATGTTTAGTAGCTTTGCGATGGCTTCCCTTGCATTACCGGGTATGAGTGGCTTTGTTGCTGAATTGATAGTATTTTTTGGAATAATTACGAGTCACCAATTTTTTTTAATGCCAAAAATACTAATTACTTTTGTTATGGCAATTGGAATGATATTAACTCCTATTTATTCATTATCTATGTCACGTCAGATGTTTTATGGATATAAGCTTTTTAACGTTCCAAACTCTTATTTTTTTGATTCTGGACCCCGAGAGCTATTTCTTTCGATTTCCCTCTTTTTACCCGTACTGGGTATTGGTATGTACCCCGATCTCGTTCTTTCACTATCGGTTGACAAGGTTGAAGTTATGCTATCTAATTCTTTTTCTAAATAGTTTTTTGCTATTCATGATTTTAAAACCTTTCACTTTACAATGAAAAAGTTGTAGAATGAAAAAAGAGAACTTTTCCTTCTCGCAAATTTATAAAATTTATAGCTAAAAAAAAAAAAAGAATTTGAACCCAATATGGGCACGAACCATGCGAATCAAATACAATATTCCATTCGCATGGTTCGTGCCCATTCGCGTAAATTTTTTTTTATATGTACTATAATGTGAATGTGTAGTGTTCGTAAGATACTTTCGTGAATTCAATTAGATGTTAATGTAAACGAACCATAACTATGTAGTCCTAGTCCTAATAGATTAACCCCAAAATAGCATATCCAAATTATAAGAAAGCCTATAGACGCTACAATTGCCGAATTTGCACCTTTCAGGTTTATATTTGTTCGAGTATGTAAATAAATCGCGAATACGATCCAAGTAATAAATGCCCAAGTTTCTTTTGGATCCCAATTCCAATAGGATCCCCAAGCTTCATTAGCCCATACTGCTCCTGACAGAATACCTATGGTTAAAAAAGAAAATCCTAGACTAATAATACGATAACTCCAATAATCCAATTGCTGAATTAATTGAGATCTGTAATAATTCTTACCCGAAAAAAAAGAAGTAGTTTGGAAAAGATTGCTTCGTTTATTCATGTATTCAATTTCACCACCGAAAAACGACTCTTTTATTAAAAGAGTACTTTTACAAAGAATCTTTCGGTTTTTTCGAAATGTAATGACTACAAGTGCTACTGATAATAATGATCCACATAAAAGGGACGCATAGCCCAATATCATCATAGTTACGTGCATTAATAACCACTCGGATTGAAGAGCGGGTACTAATATTGAAGATTGGTGTATTTGAGTTAAAAGTCCGGAAGTAGCAAAGCCCTGGGTAAAAATAGCACTTGAACCGGTTATTGTGCTTAATAAATTTTTCTTTTTTTTTAAATACGGAACTATATGAATAAGGGAGAAAGACCACGAAAGGAAGATTAATGATTCATATAAATCACTTAGTGGAAAATGACCCGAATAAATCCAACGTGTAACTAATAATCCTGTTATACAGGAAAAACTAACTATCAGACCCCTTTCGGATGAATCATACAGTTGTACGATTTCATCTACGCAAAAAAGGGTTATTAAACGAATTGTAATTACGATTGAAACAATAGAAAGGGAAATATGAGTTAATATATGTTCTAAGGTTGAAAATATCATAAAAAAAAAGAAGAGTCTCTTAAATGGAAATTGGGAGTTGAATTGATTATAGGATCTATTTCGCTTTTTTAGAAGATGACATGCCGCCACTCGGACTCGAACCGAGATGCTCTAGCACTGCTTCCTAAGAGCAGCGTGTCTACCAATTTCACCATAGCGGCTTGTCTTGAACTTATAATAGCTTATAAATAAACAATCGTCGAGATTGAAGAAGCCAATTCAGTGCAATATTTTTATTTTCTTTTTCAGAAAAAATGCAAATTCAAAATAATACAAAATAAAAAATAATAATAGGGATTAGAAGGTTCGTTATTTTAGTTTAGGGTCTTAGCCTCTTGGGGTTTTTCGGGTATTTTCTGTTCTCTTAGAATTGAACTCTTGTAACTAGAAAGAGAAAGTTCTACCCCAAAAATGGTTTTTGTTTTCATTTTTTAATGAACTTTTTTTTTCTCATTTTTTGAATTTCAGAAATTTACCATTCTATATTCTATACCATTCTATATTATATATAGTAATTCATAGAAATATATAAAAAAAGGTTAAGTAAGGTTAAATTGAATCTATTACTTTCAATAAAAATGAAATTCAAATGAAAAAATTATCCCCTTTTTTATAGATAGAGAAAAAGGGAGAAAAATATAAAATTTTTTATCGTAACTCTAACAAACAAATAGTTCGATGGGGAAAAACCCTCTCCCCATCTTGTAAATGAGAAAATCTACTAAAAAAAAAAAGAAGGATAAACCTCCTTTTATCTTGTATTTATGGGTTTGTCAACAAAAACAAGGAAACTTTTCTATTTTTAGAATTCAGTAAAAAGCTTAATTTATATATATAAATTTTTTTTTTAATATAAAAGAAGGAATTTAGTGCTATTTCATATTGATTAGTTTAACTCAATAGGAAATTCAAAATTTTGTAGCAAATAGGAAATGGGTCAATTTCATTTTTCGAGTTCATTCGGATTATTGAAATTTTGAATTACTATTACTTATACTACTTATATACTACTTATACTTAATTTACTTAATTTGTTAATTTTTTTGTTGCACAAAAAAACTTTTTGAATTTCCTGTAGAAAGAGATTTCCCTAACGAAAAAGCTTTTAATGCTATCCAATATCCCTTCCTTTTCCAAATATTTTTCCGAATACGCCTTTTTGATGTAGAACTACGTTTTTTTGGAACGGCCATTTAAGATAAAAAGGATTACTTATTGTTTTCGTTGGATGTGAAAGACATCTATTGGTCAAACCAAATCCTTCTTTACTTTTTTTTTGTATTCTATTTATTCTTATTCTTGAATTAAGATTCTTTTCGGAAAAAAGAAAGCTAGGGGGGGAAGATATATGAAAATCGCATTTAGAAAAAAATATTTCGCGTACTCTAAATACTATAAATTCTAAATACTATAAATAGCTAAATAGAGAAAGAGCGAAGATATGTGATTTTTTTTTCCATAGAATCGCTGTAAAATAGTTTTTATTCATTCGATTTATTACTATCTTTATTTGATATTCTTTCTCATTAAAGTCTATATCTATAGAATCTGTTACACCGTAGGAATCAAATGAAATAAATAAATAAATAAATAAATAAAGTTAAGAATAAGTAAATAAGTATAAGTTAAGTATAAGTAAGAAAAGTAATAAAAAAAATTAGTTTAATTTTGTTCATAGCTTGCCTTTTTTGACTCCTTTCAAAAAGGTAAGATCCAGTCAATAAATTAGGAAATTCAAAAAGCTTTTTATGCAACAGACATATCAATACGGGTGCCTCATACTCTTCATCCCCCTTTCAGTTGCTATATTACTAGGGGTGGGGCTTCTTCTTTTTCCGACGGCAACAAAAAAGTTTCGTCGCATGTGGTCTTTTCATAGTGTTTTATTGTTAAGTATAGTTATGATTTTTTCAATGAATCTGTCTATTCAGCAAATAAATAGCAATTATAGCTATCAATATGTATGGTCTTGGATCATTACTAACGATTTTTCTTTAGAATTCGGATATTTGATAGATCCACTTACTTCTATTATGTCAATGTTAATCACTACTGTTGGAATTTTTGTTCTTATTTATAGTGATAATTATATGGCTCATGATCAAGGATATCTGAAATTTTTTGCTTATATGAGTTTTTTCAGTACTTCCATGTTAGGATTAGTTAGTAGTTCGAATTTGATACAAATTTATATTTTTTGGGAATTGGTCGGAATGTGTTCCTATTTACTAATAGGATTTTGGTCCACACGACCTCTTGCAGCAAATGCTTGCCAAAACGCTTTTGTAACAAATCGTGTAGGGGATTTTGGTTTATTATTAGGAATTTTAGGTTTTTTTTGGATAACAGGTAGTTTCGAATTTCAAGATTTATTCGAAATATTCAATGACTTAATTTCTAATAACGAGGTAAATTTTTTATTTGTTACTTTGTGTGCTGCTCTCTTATTTGGCGGCGCTGTTGCTAAATCTGCACAATTTCCCCTTCATGTATGGTTGCCTGATGCTATGGAAGGGCCTACTCCGATTTCCGCCCTTATACACGCAGCTACTATGGTAGCGGCAGGAATTTTTCTTGTAGCTCGTCTTCTTCCTCTTTTCATAGTTATACCTTCCATAATGAATTTAATCTCGTTAATAGGAATAATAACTGTCTTATTAGGAGCTACTTTAGCTCTTGCTCAAAAAGACATTAAGAGAGGTTTAGCTTATTCTACAATGTCCCAATTGGGTTATATAATGTTAGCTCTTGGTATGGGGTCTTACCGAAGTGCTTTATTTCATTTGATTACTCATGCCTATTCCAAAGCATTGTTATTTTTAGGATCTGGATCCGTTATTCATTCAATGGAAGGGATTGTTGGCTATTCTCCGTATAAGAATCAAAATATGATTCTTATGGGAGGTTTAAGAAAACATGTACCTATTACCAAAAATGCTTTTTTATTAGGTACACTCTCTCTGTGTGGTATTCCGCCTTTGGCTTGTTTTTGGTCCAAAGATGAAATTATTAATGATACTTGGTTGTATTCGACGATTTTCGCAATAATAGCCTGGGTTACTGCCGGATTAACCGCATTTTATATGTTTCGGATATATTTACTTACTTTTGAGGGACATTTAAATGTTTATTTTACAAATTATAGTGGCAAACAAAAAATACCTTTCTATTCAATATCTCTATGGGGCAGGGGGGTTTCAAAAAAAATTAATAAAAAAGTTCGTTTATTAGAAATGACTGATGATAAAATTTTTTCCTTTTTTTCAAAAAGAACATATCGAATTGATGATAATGGTAGAAATATGACACGACCTTTTATTACTATTCCTCGTTTTGATAATAAAAAACTGTATTCTTATCCTTATGAATCAGACAATAATATGTTATTACCTCTACTTGTATTGGGACTATTTACTCTGTTCGTTGGGTTTTTAGGAATTCCTTTTAATCAAGAGGGAGTCAATGCTGATATATTATCTAAATGGTTAACTCCGTCGATCAATCTTTTGCATAAAAAGTTGACTAATTCGACCAATTGGTATGAATTTCTCAAAGATTCTTTTTTTTCAGTCAGTATAGGTTATTTAGGAATATTTATATCGTCTTTTTTATATAAATCTCCTTATTCCTCTTTATTAAATTTGGATTTAATAAATTCAACTCTTAAAGGTAAAGGGTTCTCTAGCGGCCCTCTTTCGGAGAAAATGCTAAATGGCATATATTGTTGGTCATATAATCGCGCTTATATAGATTCTTTTTATAAAAGATCCCTAACTGGGGGGACTAGAGCATTGGCAGAATTAACTCATTTTTTTGATCGACGAGTAATTGATGGAATTACGAATGGAGTTGGTTTTCTTAGTTTCTTTATAGGAGAAGTTCTCAAATACGTAGGGGGCGGACGTATCTCTTCGTATCTTTTCTTCTATTTATCGTATGTATTCTTTTGCTTTTTAATTTTTTTTATTACTTTTCTTACTTATACTTAACTTATACTTATTTACTTATTCTTAACTTTATTTATTTATTTATTTATTTATTTCATTTGATTCCTACGGTGTAACAGATTCTATAGATATAGACTTTAATGAGAAAGAATATCAAATAAAGATAGTAATAAATCGAATGAATAAAAACTATTTTACAGCGATTCTATGGAAAAAAAAATCACATATCTTCGCTCTTTCTCTATTTAGCTATTTATAGTATTTAGAATTTATAGTATTTAGAGTACGCGAAATATTTTTTTCTAAATGCGATTTTCATATATCTTCCCCCCCTAGCTTTCTTTTTTCCGAAAAGAATCTTAATTCAAGAATAAGAATAAATAGAATACAAAAAAAAAGTAAAGAAGGATTTGGTTTGACCAATAGATGTCTTTCACATCCAACGAAAACAATAAGTAATCCTTTTTATCTTAAATGGCCGTTCCAAAAAAACGTAGTTCTACATCAAAAAGGCGTATTCGGAAAAATATTTGGAAAAGGAAGGGATATTGGATAGCATTAAAAGCTTTTTCGTTAGGGAAATCTCTTTCTACAGGAAATTCAAAAAGTTTTTTTGTGCAACAAAAAAATTAACAAATTAAGTAAATTAAGTATAAGTAGTATATAAGTAGTATAAGTAATAGTAATTCAAAATTTCAATAATCCGAATGAACTCGAAAAATGAAATTGACCCATTTCCTATTTGCTACAAAATTTTGAATTTCCTATTGAGTTAAACTAATCAATATGAAATAGCACTAAATTCCTTCTTTTATATTAAAAAAAAAATTTATATATATAAATTAAGCTTTTTACTGAATTCTAAAAATAGAAAAGTTTCCTTGTTTTTGTTGACAAACCCATAAATACAAGATAAAAGGAGGTTTATCCTTCTTTTTTTTTTTAGTAGATTTTCTCATTTACAAGATGGGGAGAGGGTTTTTCCCCATCGAACTATTTGTTTGTTAGAGTTACGATAAAAAATTTTATATTTTTCTCCCTTTTTCTCTATCTATAAAAAAGGGGATAATTTTTTCATTTGAATTTCATTTTTATTGAAAGTAATAGATTCAATTTAACCTTACTTAACCTTTTTTTATATATTTCTATGAATTACTATATATAATATAGAATGGTATAGAATATAGAATGGTAAATTTCTGAAATTCAAAAAATGAGAAAAAAAAAGTTCATTAAAAAATGAAAACAAAAACCATTTTTGGGGTAGAACTTTCTCTTTCTAGTTACAAGAGTTCAATTCTAAGAGAACAGAAAATACCCGAAAAACCCCAAGAGGCTAAGACCCTAAACTAAAATAACGAACCTTCTAATCCCTATTATTATTTTTTATTTTGTATTATTTTGAATTTGCATTTTTTCTGAAAAAGAAAATAAAAATATTGCACTGAATTGGCTTCTTCAATCTCGACGATTGTTTATTTATAAGCTATTATAAGTTCAAGACAAGCCGCTATGGTGAAATTGGTAGACACGCTGCTCTTAGGAAGCAGTGCTAGAGCATCTCGGTTCGAGTCCGAGTGGCGGCATGTCATCTTCTAAAAAAGCGAAATAGATCCTATAATCAATTCAACTCCCAATTTCCATTTAAGAGACTCTTCTTTTTTTTTATGATATTTTCAACCTTAGAACATATATTAACTCATATTTCCCTTTCTATTGTTTCAATCGTAATTACAATTCGTTTAATAACCCTTTTTTGCGTAGATGAAATCGTACAACTGTATGATTCATCCGAAAGGGGTCTGATAGTTAGTTTTTCCTGTATAACAGGATTATTAGTTACACGTTGGATTTATTCGGGTCATTTTCCACTAAGTGATTTATATGAATCATTAATCTTCCTTTCGTGGTCTTTCTCCCTTATTCATATAGTTCCGTATTTAAAAAAAAAGAAAAATTTATTAAGCACAATAACCGGTTCAAGTGCTATTTTTACCCAGGGCTTTGCTACTTCCGGACTTTTAACTCAAATACACCAATCTTCAATATTAGTACCCGCTCTTCAATCCGAGTGGTTATTAATGCACGTAACTATGATGATATTGGGCTATGCGTCCCTTTTATGTGGATCATTATTATCAGTAGCACTTGTAGTCATTACATTTCGAAAAAACCGAAAGATTCTTTGTAAAAGTACTCTTTTAATAAAAGAGTCGTTTTTCGGTGGTGAAATTGAATACATGAATAAACGAAGCAATCTTTTCCAAACTACTTCTTTTTTTTCGGGTAAGAATTATTACAGATCTCAATTAATTCAGCAATTGGATTATTGGAGTTATCGTATTATTAGTCTAGGATTTTCTTTTTTAACCATAGGTATTCTGTCAGGAGCAGTATGGGCTAATGAAGCTTGGGGATCCTATTGGAATTGGGATCCAAAAGAAACTTGGGCATTTATTACTTGGATCGTATTCGCGATTTATTTACATACTCGAACAAATATAAACCTGAAAGGTGCAAATTCGGCAATTGTAGCGTCTATAGGCTTTCTTATAATTTGGATATGCTATTTTGGGGTTAATCTATTAGGACTAGGACTACATAGTTATGGTTCGTTTACATTAACATCTAATTGAATTCACGAAAGTATCTTACGAACACTACACATTCACATTATAGTACATATAAAAAAAAATTTACGCGAATGGGCACGAACCATGCGAATGGAATATTGTATTTGATTCGCATGGTTCGTGCCCATATTGGGTTCAAATTCTTTTTTTTTTTTTAGCTATAAATTTTATAAATTTGCGAGAAGGAAAAGTTCTCTTTTTTCATTCTACAACTTTTTCATTGTAAAGTGAAAGGTTTTAAAATCATGAATAGCAAAAAACTATTTAGAAAAAGAATTAGATAGCATAACTTCAACCTTGTCAACCGATAGTGAAAGAACGAGATCGGGGTACATACCAATACCCAGTACGGGTAAAAAGAGGGAAATCGAAAGAAATAGCTCTCGGGGTCCAGAATCAAAAAAATAAGAGTTTGGAACGTTAAAAAGCTTATATCCATAAAACATCTGACGTGACATAGATAATGAATAAATAGGAGTTAATATCATTCCAATTGCCATAACAAAAGTAATTAGTATTTTTGGCATTAAAAAAAATTGGTGACTCGTAATTATTCCAAAAAATACTATCAATTCAGCAACAAAGCCACTCATACCCGGTAATGCAAGGGAAGCCATCGCAAAGCTACTAAACATGGTGAATATTTTTGGCATTGTGATAGCTATTCCGCCCATTTCGTCAAGATAAATAAGGCGTGTTCTATCATAAGTTGTCCCTGCCAAGAAAAAAAGTGCAGCACCAATAAATCCATGAGAGATTATTTGTAAAAGAGCTCCGTTGAGTCCTGTATCAGTTATAGAACCAATTCCGATAATTAGGAAACCCATATGAGATACAGAAGAATAGGCTATTCTTTTTTTTAAATTCCGTTGGCCAAGGGATGTTGAAGCTGCATAAATTATTTGGATTGCGCCTACTATCACTAACCAAGGGGAAAATAGATAATGGGCATGAGATAATAATTCTATATTGATACGAGCCAGTCCATACGCTCCCATTTTTAATAAGATTCCAGCTAGAAGCATACAAGTACTGTAATGTGCTTCTCCGTGGGTATCTGGTAACCACGTATGTAGGGGTATAATCGGCGATTTGACAGCAAAAGCAATCAAAAATCCAATATAAAATAGTATTTCTAAGACCACAGGATACGGCTGATTAGCTGATGTTTCAAAATTTAATGTTGGTTGATTAGAACCATATAAACCTATACCCAGCACTCCCATTAGGAGAAAAATGGAGCCCCCTGCTGTGTACAAAATAAATTTTGTAGCCGAGTACAGACGTTTCTTTCCCCCCCACATGGATAGAAGTAGATAAACGGGAATTAATTCTAACTCCCACATGAGAAAAAAAAGTAAAAGGTTGCGAGAAGAAAATAATCCTATTTGACCACTGTACATTGCTAACATCAGGAAATGAAATAATCTAGAATCTCGAGTAACAGGCCAAGCCGATAAAGTAGCTAAGGCGGTGATGAATCCCGTTAGTAAAATGGGTCCTATAGAAAGTCCATCTATTCCCAATCTCCAATGGAAATCAAAAAGGGGGATCCATTTATAATCCTCCAATAGTTGAATTAATGGATCGTCCGGTTGGAAATGATAACAGAATGTATACACCGTTAGAAGTAGTTCTAAAATAACTATACATATAGTATACCACCGAACTACCCTATTTCCCCTATGGGGGAGAAAGAAAATTAATGAACCCGCAGATATTGGAAAAACTACAATTATTGTTAACCAAGGAAAAAAATTCGTGGTAAAGACAAGATGCGCTTGGACCAGAAAGACCCGTGCTCAAAAATAAAAATATCTTGAGCACGGGTCTTGTCGGTAAAAAAAAAAAATAAATAAAATGGATTCAAGTAGAGTTTATTGGAACGTATCAATAAGCTAGACCCATACTGCGAGTTGTTTCAGCCCCTAAATAAACCCGAACACTCAAGAAATCCGTTGGACAGGCGGATTCACATCTTTTACAACCAACGCAGTCTTCCGTTCTTGGAGCCGAAGCAATTTGTTTAGCTTTACAGCCGTCCCAAGGTATCATTTCTAATACATCGGTGGGGCAGGCTCGGACACATTGAGTACATCCTATACATGTATCATAAATCTTTACTGAATGTGACATTGGATCTATACATTTTTAAACGTTATAAATTTTCGACCTAGTAAGCTTCTAAACAAATCCTATATTTAGATACCAGGTAAATCAACAAGTTATCAGAATTTTTCTAATCAACTTACTTCTGGACTGCTTTATTATAAAAGAAAGGGCCAAAATACTTTGATTTCTTCTGTTTATGTTTCCTTTGCAGAGAAGATTATACCTTAAATTTTAATTTCTTTACGAATATTCGAATTCTTCTGATTAATACTACTTATTCAACAAATTCGATTGGTTAATACGAGTTGATTTTCGATTACGATAAATTGATGAAACAATAGCCAGCCCTATGGCTGCTTCAGCGGCTGCAATGGCTATAACAAAAATTGAGAAAATTTCTCCCCTTAATTGACGATTATCAAAAAAATCGGAAAATGTTACAAAATTGATATTAACTGCATTCAATATAAGTTCAAGACACATAAGGGCTCTAACCATATTTCGACTTGTGATCAATCCATAGATACCCATAGAAAATAAATAGGCACTCAAAACAAGTACATGTTCGAGCATCATTAAGCAACTCCTTTGTAATCTCATTCATTTCAATCTAAATAACAATTCAATTGATTTGATTGAATCACATATAACAAGCATGGAATATTTTAATTGCTGATTTTTTATTGACGAGCTACAGCAATTGCACCTATTAAAGCAACTAAAAGAATTAGTGAAATGAGTTCAAATGGAAGAAAAAAATCCGTTGATAAATGAATTCCAATTTGTTGACTATTGCTTATCAAATCTTGTTCTAGAACCTGGTTTGATCTTGTAGTCCAAATAATCCCGTACCATGACGTATCTGGAATAGTAGTAATTAGTGAAATAAAAAGACTTGTACAAACCACCGAAGTAACCCCATCCCCAACAGTCCAGAGGCGAGAATCTTTGTAATATTCTGAATCACTCATGAACATCACAGCAAAAAGAATTAAAACATTTACAGCCCCTACGTAAATAAGTAGTTGCGCGGCAGCTACAAAATAAGAACTCAATAGAATATAGAATAAGGATATACAAACAAGAACCAATCCTAACGAAAAGGCAGAAAAAATTGGATTGGGAAGTAATACTACTCCTAGACTTCCTAATATCAGACCCGATCCCAGAAAGACTAAAAGAAAATCATGCATTGGCCCGGGTAAATCCATAAAAAAAATCGAAATATTTCATGATTTTATTGACCTGACCAGGAAAAAAGAAGTAACTCCCTTTTTTTTTCTTTTATCTTTCTGATACTTCTTAACTTAAACTTAATTAAATAAATAAAATTTGAACAGGTGCGGGCGGGTTGATATATATAGTATTATTAGCCCTAATCATTCAATATCTGGAAAAAAGTTTGAAAAAAAAAATATATATATATTACTCTAATATAAATATTTCTATAAATATAGAAATACATTTTGAATAAAAATTAAATGACAAGTTTAAACTATTTTTGAAAAGCCTTATTTTATAGATCCAACCTAAACCTTAATAGTTAATTTCAGTTATTTAAAATTTATTTTATTATTAATATTATTATTATTATTAATAATTAGCTATTATTCATAAATAATTAATTTTTAAATTGAATTGTTAATTGGGGATTTTTTTGAATTGAGAGGTTTAAGTTTAACTATTTTATATTTGATTTATATTGGAGGCGAATTCGAAATTGTGCGAATTGTGTAATCATCAATTACTGACGTTGGTAACCGACCCAAAGCAATTTGATTATAATTCAATTCGTGACGATCATAACTCGAAAGTTCATATTCTTCAGTCATTGATAAACAATTTGTTGGACAATACTCAACGCAATTACCACAAAATATACAGATTCCAAAATCAATACTGTAATTAAACAATCGTTTCTTTCGAATATCACTTTCCAATTTCCAATCTACAACGGGTAGATCTATAGGACATACACGAACGCATACTTCACAAGCAATGCATTTATCAAATTCAAAGTGAATTCGGCCCCGGAAACGTTCCGACGTGATTAGTTTTTCGTAGGGATATTGAATAGTTATAGGTAAACGATTCGCGTGAGACAGGGTAATCGCGAAACCTTGACCGATGTATCTGGCAGCTCGTATTGTTTGTTGACCATAATTTGTGAATTCAGTTAGCATAGGAAACATATCGTGAATGTGTATAAAGAAAAAAATTGTAGACTTGTTTCTTTCTCTTGTTTGAGATAAATGGTGAATATAGAATATTGTAATTGTTTACAGTGAAAGAAGTTGGGACGAAGTTGTTAATAATAGATTACCTAGAGAAATAGGTAAAAGAAATTTCCATCCAAGATTTAATAATTGGTCTATTCTCAACCTTGGTAAAGCCCATCTTGTTGCAATAGGAATGAACAAGAACAAATAAGTTTTAGCTAATGTAATAAAGATGCTGATTATTGTTCCAAAAACTTTACCTACTTTATTTATATTTATGTCAAAAATTTTAGGACCGAATAGGTATGGAATAGAAAGATTCCAACCTCCTAAGTAAAGAACTGTTACAAATAACGAAGAAACTAGTAGATTCAGATATGAAGCAACGTAAAATAAACCAAATTTGATACCTGAATATTCGGTTTGATAACCTGCTACTAATTCTTCTTCTGCTTCTGGTAAATCAAAAGGTAATCTCTCACACTCAGCTAGAGAAGAAATTAGAAAAATGAGAAACCCTATAGGTTGACGCCACAAATTCCACCCCCAAAAGCCGTATTTTGACTGCGCTTCAACTATATCAACTGTACTTGAACTGTTAGATAATCATAGTTGATTAGAACATCGCTGTTCTTACCACTATTACAGAACCGTACGTGAGATTTTCACCTCATACGGCTCCTCAAGGGTCACAAATAAATCTAAGGACATTTAATTATTATGTATCTTTATCTTTATATTTTTTTTTTTTTTTTTGTAGGATAGAGTCAAAACTTATCCCAAGTTCCCCAAATTAGACCAACGGAATTCTGTTTGCTATATTTTTTATTTAAAATATATTAAATATAATATATATTATTAATATATATTATATATATTAAAAAAAGGTGCTTCTGAATTAATCTCATCTTTTCTTTTTAGGAATGTCATTTTTGTTTGTTAATCAATAACTTAATCCTTGAATAAAAACCTTTTTGTAACAACATCATATAGGTATTTCAACCTATTTTTTTCAATTACGAAAAAGAATTAAACATTCCATTAATTTATGAATCATACCAAGAGTTCTCTCTTTCTAACTAACGAAAAGATAGAAGAAAAGGATTTTTTTAATTATTTTTTTCTATTTTATTTCGTTATTTTTTTATTCTATTTTATTTCGTTCCTATTCTCCTTTCTCATAAAAGGGATTTTACTCCAAATAAAAGATTACTTCGTTCTTGATAGTTATTTACTTACTTGGTGGATAGGAACATACTCTAGGTCGGAATCGTGGGTAGTACTTCTTGATCGTTTCTACTAACTTAAAGTCCCAATTCGAATTCCGTTTATGGGCAGAAATATCCTCTTAAATTATTTAGAGAATATCCATTACTAATCCTTTGTGTATTTTGGTCTTTCTAACCATCCACTCAATTTTGTTCAACCTCCCATTTAAACCCGCTTCAAGTGATGATAACTAAGCAACCAATCTTGGGGCAACCGGCCTCTCCTGCTTTTATTTAGTTTTAATTAATAATTAATTCTTGTACATAGGAAATGAGACTTAATCTTTTTACTGCAAATTTGCAAGCCGTTTTCTTTCACTCATATAACTATCTGCTTTAGTTCATCAACCCAAATGATGCCTAAAAAAGATGAAAAAATTATTTAACCTTGACCCTCTTCTCAGAAATTAGAAAGAAAAGAACTAGGAACAATTGAGTATTTCACCTAATTAGACGACACCGAATCACACGTAGAGATATTGATAATACACATAAAGTTAATGGTATTTCATAACTAATTGATTGAGCAGCAGCGCGTAAACCACCTAAAAAGGAATATTTATTATTTGATCCATATCCCGACATAAGAAGTCCAACGGGAGCAATACTTGAAATAGCGATCCATAAAAAAACACCAATACCAAGATCGGCTAGAATAAGGTGGTATCCAAAAGGAATTACTGAATAACTTAGTAAAATCGATATCACTGCGACGGATGGTCCGATACTAAATAAACGACCATCTCCTCTAGATGGAATAAGGTTCTCTTTGAAAAGTAGTTTTGTACCATCTGCTAGAGCTTGAAGAATTCCTAAGGGACCAGCGTATTCAGGTCCAATACGTTGTTGTATCCCTGCAGATATTTCTCTTTCTAACCAAACAATTACGAGTACACCTATTGTGATTCCTAATACAAGAGTAAAAATCGGGACAAGTAGCCATATAATCCCATAGGCCTCTTTTAAGGATTCTAATCTGGAAAACGAATTGATAGCTTGTATTTCGGTTGTATCCATTATCATTTTTAACGATCAACTTCTCCCATAATGATATCTATGCTACCTAATATCGTCATAATATCAGCCAATTTCATTCTTTTAACTAACTGAGGAAGAATTTGCAAATTGATAAAACCCGGCGGGCGAATTTTCCATCTCCAAGGAAAAACACTCAGATCTCCTATCAGAAAAATTCCCAATTCCCCCTTTGGGGCTTCAACTCTCACATAAAGTTCTTGTTTTGCCAATTCAAAGGTTGGAGAAGGTTTTTTACTAATAAATCGATAGTCAAAATCATTCCATTCGGAATCTTTTACTCTATCAAAACGTCGTATTTCTAAATTCTCGTAGGGCCCTCCTGGAATTCCTTCCAGAGCCTGCTGTATAATTTTTATTGATTCTGTCATTTCACCGATTCGTACTAAATAACGAGCTAACGAATCTCCTTCTTTTTGCCATTGAACTTCCCAATCAAATTCATCGTAACACTCGTAATGATCAACTTTACGAAGGTCCCATTGGATTCCGGACGCCCGTAGCATTGGGCCCGATAAACCCCAATTTAGTGCTTCTTCTCCGCGAATAACGCCCACGCCTTCGACCCGTTCTAAAAAAATAGGATTCCGTGTAATAAGCTTTTTATATTCAGCAACCCCCGTTGAAAAGTAATCACAAAAATCCAAACATTTTTCTATCCAGCCATAAGGTAGATCAGCAGCTATTCCTCCGATACGAAAATAATTATGCATCATTCGCATACCAGTAGCTGCTTCGAATAAGTCATATATCAATTCCCTTTCTCGAAAAATATAGAAGAAGGGGGTCTGTGCACCAATATCTGCCATAAAAGGGCCAAGCCATAACAAATGGGACGCTATACGACTCAACTCCAACATAATGACTCTGATATAACTAGCTCTTTTAGGTACTTGAATATTTCCTAATAGTTCGGGCCCATTTACAGTTATTGCTTCCGTGAACATAGTAGCTAAATAATCCCAACGCGTCACATAGGGCAAATATTGGATAATTGTTCGATTTTCCGCAATTTTCTCCATCCCCCTGTGTAAATAACCTAATATAGGCTCACAGTCAATAACATCTTCACCATCTAGAGTAACGATGAGTCGAAGAACACCATGCATTGATGGGTGGTGAGGCCCCATATTGACTACCATAAGGTCTTTTCTTGTAGCTGGTACAGTCATAAGTTTTTTACCCATTCATTTTTCCATGAATTGCTGAAAGTGAAAAGAAGTTTATCCAAATACCAAATAGGAAAAAGTACTTAAAATGATTCTTCCAATTAACGAGTTTTTGCCTCTCGAATACTCAACTGACCAATTAATTCTTTATAACGTGCTCTATTTTTTTTTGCCAAATAAGCCAACAGCCGTTGACGTTTTCCTAAAATTGTTCGCAAACCTCTCTGAGATAAATAGTCTTTTTTATGCACTTCCAAATGTGAAGTAAGTCTCCGTATCTTATTGGTAAAACGGAATACTTGAAATTCAACCGACCCCCTTCTTTCTTTTTCAGAAATAACCGAAATGAATGCACTTTTTACCATAAAAGATTTTCCCTCTTCCACTTTTACAGATACGGATTTTATCGATGAGTAATAATAATGATAGTAATTTTAATGTGTTATATACAATAATCTGAATTTCTTTATGAACTCCTAATTTTATCAACTCATATTAATCCACCCAGGTCATATTAATCCATCCAGGTTTCAATTTAATTTATTCTGAAAAAGAAAAAAAGAAGAAAGAAGGAAGGGGGTTCATTTTTGCATGGCATAATTTAGGCCTAAAATGAAGAAGATTTTGTTAATTGATTTGTAGGCCTAATTGATACCTCAGCGGTTTTAGTCTTCGTATTATATATTAGAATGGCATGGAAGGTGGGGCGTGTCAATCTCTTTACTTTCATATACCCCGTAGGGTATAGCATATATAGGAAAAATGGGCTATCAACGACTTTTCAACCGCGGATACATCTGTATCCTTAACATACTGAAACGACTGCCGTTATTTGTATCAAACCAATAGCGATTCATACAAGCTAAATCTTCTAATCGATAATTAGGCCAAAGAAAAAATTTGAAATTAATTAATTCATTCTTATCTTTATTAAGATTAAGAGGGTTCTCTTTATCCAAATCCAAAGATTGACTACAATTGTTCTCAGTCGAAGATATTGGATTTTTATTCCAAGTCTTTGAATTGAAAGAAATTAGAATTCTCAACTCTCTACGACGTCTATGCGATAAAATGGTTTCGGGAACAAGTAAATCAAAACCATTCTTATCAACATAGGGTTGTTTTCTATATCCTTGATTAATTTGGTGCTTAATCTTATGAACCAACAAAATACCTAAGGTTTGATACATAATAAATTGTCCATCATTTTTTACAGACAGGCGTGTGGGTTCGATAATAAAGAACGCGCTTTTGATCCATTCTATAAGCTTTACATCCTTCCGAATACACATTAAATCCAAACTCATTTCTCCTCCTCGAATCGAGGATATAGTAATTTCTCGTGGATTTGGCAGTCCAAGCAGGAAAGAATATATTTTTATATTCTTCATAATTCTTTTAGCCAAAGTACTGCGCGAGGTAATTTGAAAAACTAAAAAAGGTTTTAGGAGTAAATCTATTTCTTTTTCTAGCTTACTTTTCTTTCTCTTTTTCTTTTTTTGGGGGGAAGGGTCTTTAATATCTTTTTCGTGGTTTGTTGAAGGAACAGATTCAGCATTCCCTTGTTTTTGTACATTTGATCTAAGATCTCTTTTGCTTTCGACCGATTCTTTTTCTTTTTGATCTTTTTGATTTCGATTTTGATTCTTTATTTCTTTATTTGAAACGGATTCCCCTTTTTGTTTTTGGTTTCCTTCGATGTTTTTCTTTTCACTAAGATCATTTTCATTTATATTCAAATTTAAAAGAAGGATTTTACTTGGTATAACCCACGGTTTTAGTTTATATAGACTATAGCGTAGGACAAATTCTGGTAAGGAAAAAAGTCCCAGGAGTGAGATGGGACGTTTTAGTATTTCTTCATTCATTCCCATCCAATCCAAAAAACCTTTTCGGGGTTTTGGTAAATTGGTTTGGAGCTTTTGCGGAATTTTAAGATAAACAAGCTTTTTTTTATCAATTTTTTCAAAAATTGGATATTGATAATTGTTAGTATCAATATGAGTATTTTCATTACTCGTGATATCCATTCTGATGTAGGACTCAATAATAAGTTGTTGTCTAAGATCCCAATTTGGATTTTGAAAATTAAAATCCAAATATTTTCTATCGTCATCTTTTTGTGTATAATTAATATTTTCATAATTCTTAATATTCTTAATAGGAATAGGGAAACTTCTCCATATATATATATCAGAAAAATTCTCTTTATGAGTGTTGGATTTATAAGAAATATCTTCGTTCTTTTTTAATTGGACTTGCGAGCTTGATTTAGAAATAGGCGAGTCCCTCTTATTTTCATAATTCAAATTAATAGATTTATATGATAACAGATCATATTTAGAGCTTTTTTGAAAATTGTCTGTTTGATTCACTGTTTGATTCACTAAGTAATCTACTTTAGAATTCCTAGAATTACCCCCCTTTATGGACTGAACTTTTTCATATGAATCCCGCTTGGTTTTTTTTTTTTTTTTTCTATAACGTAGATTAATGAAATTTCTCATCTTTTTCCACCTTCTAAACCTTTTAAGACGAGACAAATTGTATTGATAATGTCCCCTTATCCAGTTTTTCCATTTATTATCCGGGCGTTTCTTATGACTTAATTTAGAATCAAGTATTCCTTGTGTTTCAAAGGAATCTTTTATTTCATCCTTAATAAAAAAAGACATTCCATTATATTGAAAAACAGATCTTAATTTGTTACTAACTTGGGTTTGTGATAATTTAAAAAATACATATGCTTGTGACAAATAGGATAAGTCCCCAAAACTATGTAAATTTTTCCTATTTCTAAGAATATTAATTGAAATAAAGTTAATTATATTTTTATTTTTTCTATTAAGCCTTTCTTCTTTTGTTTCATTAATGGGCTTATCCGGCATTTTTTTTATCGATTCAAAAAGAAATTGTATATTGAGTCTGGTAATATTAATAATAGCTAAAAAAATATCTATGTATACTTTTTCAAGGAAAATTTTTATAAAACAATCTAATTGAGAGATTAATCGGACAGTTCTTCTTTTTAATATTTGCCAAATATTTGTTATCCATTCGAATCTTTTAGCATTATACCCTTTTTCGGTAGGATTAATATATACGCCGGATGGGGTTATTTTTTTTTTTTCTTTTGTAATTCTTTCTATTTTATTTTTAATTGTCCTTGTTCTACCTGTTAGATCCTCCCTTTTTATTAGTGCATAATTTTTCCAATTTTGAGATTGAAATAGACTAACTGATTCATGAATTATTTGATTGCTGCTTCTAGAATCTTTTTCGTTTTTAATTTCATTCGAGTCTGATACTTTTATTAATCTAAAAATTTGGTTGAATTTTGAGAGTACTTTTTGTTTTAGTATTCTTGTTATAAATACTAACCTTTCAATAATGTCAATAATTAATTTTTTTGTTTCTTTTAAAACTAATTTGGTTTTTCCTAATAAATATAAATAGAAATCAAAATACGCCCTTTTTAATTTTTCTATTTTTGGTTGTAGTTCCTTAAAAATGGGGTCAAAAAAAGAATCTCCTTTTCTAATTCTGGGAGAACCAAAAGGAAGGTTAGTTTCCCGTCCCCAAACTGTTAAAAAACAAAACTCATCTTTTTGGTTTTCCTCTTCGATTAGATTTCTATCAGAGGGT